TTTCTTTTAGTTCAAAACGATCAATATGTAGAATCAGAACAAGTGATTGCTGAGATTCGCGCGGGAACATACACCTTAAATTTTAAAGAGAGGGTTCGAAAACATATTTATTCTGACTCAGAGGGGGAAATGCACTGGAGTACTGATGTGTATCATTCACCCGAATTTACATATAGTAACGTCCATCTCTTACCAAAAACAAGCCATTTGTGGATATTATCAGGGGGTTCGTACAAATTCAGTGTAGTTCCTTTTTCGCTCCACAAGGATCAAGATCAAATAAACATTCATTATCTTTCTGCCGAACGAAGATATATTTCGAGATTCTCAGTGAATAATGATCAAGCGAGACACAACTTATTTAGTTCGGATTTTTCTGAGAAAAAAGAAGATAGGATTGACGATTATTCAGAATTTAACCGAATCGTAGGTACTGGGCATTGTGATTTCATATATTCCGCTATTCTCCACGAGAATGCTGATTTATTGGCAAAGAGACGAAGAAATAGATTTATTATTCCATTTCAATTGATTCAAGACCAAGAGAAAGAACTAATGCTGCATTCACATTCAGGTATCTCGATGGAAATACCCATAAATGGTATTTTCCGTAGAAAAAGTATTCTTGCTTTTTTTGATGATCCTCGATACAGAAGAAAGAGTTCAGGAATTACTAAATATGGGACTATAGGGGCGCATTCAATCGTCAAAAAGGAGGATGTGATTGAGTATCGAGGAGTCAAAAAGGTTAAGCCAAAATACCAAATGAAAGTAGATCGATTTTTTTTCATTCCCGAGGAAGTGCATATTTTATCCGAATCTTCTTCCATAATGGTACGGAACAATAGTATCATTGGAGTAGATACACAAATCACTTTAAATACAAGAAGCCAAGTGGGCGGATTGGTCCGAGTGGAGAGAAAAAAAAAAAGGATTGAACTGAAGATTTTTTCTGGTAATATCTATTTTCCCGGAGAAAGAGATAAGATATCTCGACACAGTGGCATCTTGATACCACCAGGAACGGGCAAAACAAACTCTAAGGAATCAAAATCAAAAAAATTGAAAAATTGGATCTATGTCCAACGGATCACACCTACCAAGAAAAAGTATTTTGTTTTGGTTCGACCTGTAACCCCATATGAAATATCGGACGGTATAAATTTGGCAACACTCTTCCCCAAGGATCCGTTTCGGGAAAAAGATAATATGCAACTTCGAGTTGTCAATTATATCCTTTATGGAAATGGCAAACCAACTCGGAGAATTTCTGACACAAGTATTCAACTAGTTCGTACTTGTTTAGTGTTGAATTGGGACCAAGACAACAAAAGTTCTTCCGCCGAAGAGGTCTGTGCTTCCTTTATTGAAGTAAGGACAAATGGTCTGATTCGAGATTTCCTAAGAATCGACTTAGTTAAATCCCATATTTTTTATATCAGAAAAAGAAATGATCCGTCAGGTTCAGGATTGATTTCTGATAATAGGTCAGATAGTACCAATAAAAATCCGTTTTATTCCATTTATTCCAACGCAAGGATTCAACAATCATTTAGCCAAAATCACGGAACTATTCATACGCTCTTGAACAGAAATAAGGAATCCCAATCTTTGATAATTTTGTCATCATCTAATTGTTTTCGCATGGGCCCATTCAACGATGTAAAATATCACAATGTGATAAAACAATCAATTAAAAAAGATCCTCTAATTCCAATTAATAATTTATTGGGTCCTTTAGGAACAGCCCCTCAAATTGCGAATTTTTATTTATCATTTTACCCTTTAATAACTCATAATCAGACCTCGGTAGCGAAATATTTGCAGCTTGACAATTTAAAACATACTTTTCAAGTACTTAACTATTATTTAATAGCTGAAAATGGGAGAATTTATAATTTCGATCCATGCCGTAACATCGTTTTGAATGCAGTCAATTTGAATTGGTATTTTCCCCATCATCATTATCATCATAATTATTGTGAAGAAACGTCCACAATAATTAGTCTTGGGCAGTTTATTTGTGAAAATATATGTATAGCCAAAAGCGGACCACACCTAAAATCGGGTCAAGTTTTTATTGTTCAAGTTGATTCTATAGTAATAAGATCGGCTAAGCCTTATTTGGCGACTCCGGGAGCAACTGTCCATGGGCATTATGGAGAAATCCTTTACGAAGGGGATACGTTAGTTACATTTATATATGAAAAATCGAGATCTGGTGATATAACGCAGGGTCTTCCAAAAGTGGAACAAGTGTTAGAAGTGCGTTCGATTGATTCAATATCGATGAACCTAGAAAAAAGAGTTGAGGGTTGGAACGAGTGTATAACAAGAATTCTTGGAATTCCTTGGGGATTCGTGATTGGTGCTGAGCTAACTATAGTGCAAAGTCGTCTCTCTTTGGTTAATAAGATCCAAAAGGTTTATCGATCTCAGGGGGTACAGATCCATAATAGGCATATAGAAATTATTGTACGTCAAATAACATCAAAAGTATTGGTTTCAGAAGATGGAATGTCTAATGTTTTTTTACCCGGGGAACTGATTGGATTATTGCGAGCGGAACGAACGGGGCGCGCTTTAGAAGAAGGGATTTGTTATCGAGTCGTCTTATTGGGAATAACGAGAGCCTCTCTGAACACTCAAAGTTTTATATCTGAAGCAAGTTTTCAAGAAACTGCTCGAGTTTTAGCAAAAGCTGCTCTTCGTGGTCGTATCGATTGGTTGAAAGGCCTGAAAGAGAACGTTGTGCTAGGAGGTATGATACCCGCTGGTACCGGATTCAAAGGATTAGTGCACCGGTCACGGCAACATAACAACATTCTTTTGGAAACAAACAAAAAGAATTTCTTCGGGGGAGAAATGAGAGATATTTTCTTCCACCACAGAGAATTATTTGACTCTTGCATTTCAAACAATTTACATGATACATCAGGCCGCTCTTTTATAGGTATAGAATTTAATGATTCTTAAGATAAGAGGAGTGGATTCGTCCTCTTAAGTATTTATTTTGGTGGGGTCATTTGATTTGGTAATTTGTTAATAGTAATAAAGAGAATAACGAATAGAAAGTAATGGCTTGGCTCGTGGATAAACGACCAATCCCCGGTAGAAGAGAAGGTTCCATTGGAACTATTATTTATTTCAAGGTGTCTTGTCTCTCTTTTTTTTTAAGTAAAAAAAAAGAGAGAGAGAGAGGAAGTGTGAAGAGAAATGGCAAGAAGATATTGGAACATAAATTTGGAAGAGATGTTGGAAGCAGGAGTTCATTTTGGTCATGGTACTAGGAAATGGAATCCTAGAATGGCGCCATATATCTCTGCAAAACGTAAGGGTATTCATATTACAAATCTGACTAGAACTGCTCGTTTTTTATCAGAAGCTTGTGATTTAGTTTTTGATGCAGCAAGTAAGGGAAAACAATTCTTAATTGTTGGTACCAAAAATAAAGCAGCTGATTCGGTGGCGCGGGCTGCAATAAGGGCTCGGTGTCATTATGTTAATAAAAAATGGCTCGGTGGTATGTTAACAAATTGGCCCACTACAGAAACGAGGCTTCATAAGTTCAGGGACTTGAGAACAGAACAAAAGACGGGGGGACTCAATCGTCTTCCGAAAAGAGATGCAGCTATGTTGAAGAGACAATTATCTCGCTTGCAAACATATCTGGGCGGGATTAAATATATGACGAGATTGCCCGATATTGTAATCATCGTTGATCAGCAAGAAGAATATACGGCGCTTCGAGAATGTATCACTTTGGGAATTCCAACAATTTGTTTAATCGATACAAATTGCGATCCCGATCTCGCAGATATTTCGATTCCAGCAAATGATGATGCTATAGCTTCAATTCGATTAATTCTTAACAAATTAGTAGTCGCAATTTGTGAGGGTCGTTCTAGCTATATACGAAATCCTTGATTAATAATAAGATAAATAAATTATTTTTTGGAACTACATAGATCTATGGAATCGGTTACTATATCCTGAATCGCACAAAATAGATAAAAAAACTGTGAATATTGTGTGATTAGTTTAGTCGGTGTCAAAAATATAGAATTTGAGTAGGCAAGAGAAGATTGAATCAAAATAATTCCTTTTTTTTTTAAGTAAAGTTCTATTTCTGTCAGAGGGCAATATGAATGATATATCATGTTCCAGCAACGCACTAAATGGGTTATACGAGATCTCTGGTGTGGAAGTAGGCCAACATTTATATTGGCAAATAGGGAGTTTCCAAGTCCATGCCCAAGTACTTATTACTTCTTGGGTTGTAATTGCTATCTTATTAGGTTCCGCGGTTATCGCTGTTCGGAATCCACAAACCATTCCAACCGCGGGTCAAAATTTCTTCGAATATGTTCTTGAATTCATTCGAGACGTGAGCAAAACTCAGATTGGAGAAGAATACGGTCCATGGGTTCCCTTTATTGGAACTATGTTTCTATTTATTTTTGTTTCTAACTGGTCGGGTGCTCTTTTACCTTGGAAAATCATACAATTACCTCATGGAGAGTTAGCCGCACCCACGAATGATATAAATACTACTGTTGCTTTAGCTTTACTCACGTCAGTAGCATATTTCTATGCGGGTCTTTCCAAAAAAGGATTAGGGTATTTCAGTAAATACATTCAACCAACTCCAATTCTTTTACCCATTAACATTTTAGAGGATTTCACAAAACCCTTATCACTTAGTTTTCGACTTTTCGGGAATATATTAGCTGATGAATTAGTAGTTGTTGTTCTTGTTTCTTTAGTACCTTTAGTCGTTCCTATACCTGTCATGTTCCTTGGATTATTTACAAGTGGGATTCAAGCTCTTATTTTTGCAACTTTAGCTGCGGCTTATATAGGCGAATCTATGGAGGGTCATCATTGACTAGTTTTTGAATAGTCTAGCCCTTTTTTTTAGCTTAGCTTAGTCCAATGCAATGTATGCGCAACTCAAGATAATCTACTTATTTAGGGACCCTAAATATACAAATACGACG